TGTCGATGGTTAACTAATTGGCGAGCTCCGGGAATAGTTGAAGCCATACCCAATCGAAAAAGGATGTTATCCAAACGCATTTCAAGTAATTGTAATAAAACCTGACCTGTTGACCCCTTGGCTTTTCCGGCAATACGAACGTATTTAAGTAATTGTCGTTCTGTAAGACCATAATGAAAACGCAATTTTTGTTTTTCTTCTAGACGAATACGATATTGAGATTTTTTCCCGGAACGTGATTGGTTTCTAAGATCATTTACGGCCCTGGGCCTTTTATTCGTAAGTCCTGGTAAAGCTCCCAGGCGACGTATTTTTTTGAAACGAGGTCCTCGGTAACGTGACATAAAAACTCCTTGATTCTTGATTTATATTTATTTGAAATTTCATTTTACAGAATAAATCTAAAATAAAACTGAACTAAATGAAATAAAATTTACAGAAGTATTGTACTACTAAAGAATAATGAGATGAATTATATATATATATAAATATCCAAAACTGCTTCTATTATTATATAGAGAAATAGAACACTTTTCGTGACATAGTTGGACGTTCCTATAACACAATTAATATACTAAATCAACAATTTTTGAAAAAAAGAAGGGGGGGCAGTTTTTCAATATTTTTTATTTTCAAAGGGCCATTATCAATCATGGAAAAAATCGAATAAATAGCGTGAAAAGCCGGCTATCGGAATCGAACCGATGACCATCGCATTACAAATGCGATGCTCTAACCTCTGAGCTAAGCAGGCGCATCTCATAGAATTTTTACATGAATAAGAAGTTCATAAACTATTGGAATCTTAGCTATTAACTATTCGATTTCTATTATTTTAATTCTTAGCTATTTAATTCCGAATTAAATTAATATCAATATAGAAAAAAAACTATAATTTCAAATAAATCTTCATATCGAATATTAATATTATAGAACATAACAATTAATATAGCGATATGCTATATTAGCGTAGCAAATTTTATTTTAATTCTTCACAAGAATTTATTAGATTCTAAATTTAAATGCATTTGAAATTCGTTTTATTACACTTCGCTCTTTTCTTCCATATCATAGATTTCGAATTCTAATTGCATAATAGATTTAATCTAAGTTACTAATTATTTAAATTTGTTAATTAATGAACTAATTCATTATAACGAATAAGACATTCTTCCGCTTTCATTCAGACAGATAGAAGTTACGAAAAAAAAGATTCGACCGTTCAAGTATTCAAAATTATATGACAAAGAAGGATAAAAGTAGATATATATATGTAGTATATATCCATCTATATTGAATTGTGGATACAGAAATGATAGAATCTTTTTTGATGGTTTGATTGAACCAAATAGGGTTCTCCTCGAATATTAGATGGCCTACTATTACTATATATATATAGTAGATGAAAGAAGATAGGCAAGAAATCCAAGACGAGAAAACACCTTTCGAGATAGGAATTGGTATCGAATTCATTCGACGAGTCCAGTATAAAGGAAAAACGAAAAAGGGAACGACATCACAATGAGATCCTAATCTCAAATCAAAAGGGGGATATGGCGAAATTGGTAGACGCTACGGACTTAATTGGATTGAGCCTTAGTATGGAAACCTACTAAGTGAGAACTTTCAAATTCAGAGAAGCCCTGGAATTAATAAAAATGGGTAATCCTGAGCCAAATCCTCGTTTTCGAGAACAAAGGTTAAAGGAAAATAAAAAAGGGGGATAGGTGCAGAGACTCAATGGAAGATGTTCTAACAAATGGAGTTGGTCGCGTTGGTAGAGGAATCCTTTCATGAAAATTTCAGAAAGGAAAGTATGAAAGATAAATGTATATATATACGCATATGTACTGAAATACTATATCAAAATAAAATGTTTCTTTTTTCTATGAAAAAAATAGAAGAATTGTTGCGAATCGATTCTACATTCCACAATGACTAAAGAATTTCATATTAATTGATCAAAGCATTTTCTCCATTCCATAGTCTGATAGATCTTGTAAATAACTGATTAATCAGGCGAGAATAAAGATAGAGTCCCATTCTACATGTCAATACAGACAACAATAATGCAATTTATAGTACGAGGAAAATCCGTCGACTTTAGAAATCGTGAGGGTTCAAGTCCCTCTATCCCCAAAAGTTTATTTTACTCCCTAACTATATATTTTTTTCGAAATTCGGTATCTTTCTGATTCACTTTACTCTTTGACAAATGGATCCGGGCAGAAATGCTTTCTCTTATTAGTGGTATTATGCTATTTAATACAACAAACGAACATCTTTGAGCAAAGAATCCCCATGGGAATGATTCACGGTCCATATCATTATTCGTACTGAAACTTACACAATTTTCGAAAATCCAAGAAATTACAGGGCCTGCATAAGACTTTATTTAATAATACCTTTTATTTTTAATTGACATAGACCCAAGTCGTCTAGTAAAATGAGGATAATGCATGGGGAGCGGTCGGGATAGCTCAGCTGGTAGAGCAGAGGA